ACTCACATTTTTTTCCACCAAGAACGTTTTATGAAACTCTTTGACCCCCGAATTTGGAGTATCCTACTTTCACGTGATTCACAGGGTTCAACAAGCAATCGATATTTCACGATCAAAGGTGTAGTACTGCTTGTAGTAGCGGTCCTTATATCTCGTATTAACAATCGAAAGATGGTCGAAAGAAAAAATCTCTATTTGATGGGGCTTCCTCCTATACCTATGAATTCCATTGGACCCAGAAATGAGACATTGGAAGAATCTTTTTGGTCTTCCAATATCAATAGGTTGATTGTTTCGCTCCTGTATCTTCCAAAAGGGAAAAAGATTTCTGAGAGTTGTTTCATGGATCCGCAAGAGATTACTTGGGTTCTCCCAATAAATAAAAAGTGTATCATGCGGAGTTCGCGATGGTGGAGGAACCGGATCGGAAAAAAGAGGGATTTTAGTTGTAAGATATCTAATGAAACCGTAGCTGGAATTGAGATCTCATTCAAAGAGAAAGATAGCAAATATCTGGAGTTTCTTTTTTTATCCTATATGGATGATCCGATCCGCAAGGACCATGATTGGGAATTGTTTGATCGTCTTTCTCCGAGGAAGAAGCGAAACATAATCAACTTGAATTCGGGACAGCTATTCGAAATCTTAGGGAAAGACTTGATTTGTTATCTCATGTCTGCTTTTCGTGAAAAAAGACCAATTGAAGGGAAGGGTTTCTTCAAACAGCAAGGAGCTGAGGCAACTATTCAATCAAATGATATTGAGCATGTTTCCCATCTCTTCTCGAGAAACAAGTGGGGTATTTCTTTGCAAAATTGTGCTCAATTTCATATGTGGCAATTCCGCCAAGATCTCTTCGTTAGTTGGGGGAAGAATCAGCACGAATTGGATTTTTTGAGGAACGTATCGAGAGAGAATTTGATTTGGTTAGACAATGTGTGGTTGGGAAACAAGGATCGGTTTTTTAGCAAGGTACGGAATGTATTGTCAAATATTCAATATGATTCCACAAGATCTATTTTCGTTCAAGTAACGGATTCTAGCCAATTGAAAGGATCTTCTGATCAATCCATAGATCATTTCGATTCCATTAGAAATGAGGATTCAGAATATCACACATTGATCGATCAAACAGAGATTCAGCAACTAAAAGAAAGATCGATTCTTTGGGATCCTTCTTTTCTTCAAACGGAACGAACAGAGATAGAATCAGATCGATTCCCGAAATGCCTTTTTGGATCTTCCTCAATGTCCCGGCTATTCACGGAACGTGAGAAGCAGATGAATAATCATCTGCTTCCGGAAGAAATCGAAGAATTTCTTGGGAATCCTACAAGATCAATTCGTTCTTTTTTCTCTGACAGATGGTCAGAACTTCATCTGGGTTCGAATCCTACTGAGAGGTCCACTAGAGATCAGAGATTTTGGAAGAAAAAACAAGATGTTTCTTTTGTCCCTTCCAGGCGATCGGAAAATAAAGAAATGGTTGATATATTCAAGATAATTACGTATTTACAAAAAACCGTCTCAATTCATCCTATTTCATCAGATCCGGGATGTGATATGGTTCCGAAGGATGAATCGGATATGGACAGTTCCAATAAGATTTCATTCTTGAACAAGAATCCATTTTTTGATTTATTTCATCTATTCCATGACCGGAACAAAGGGGGATACACGTTACACCACGATTTTGAATCAGAAGAGAGATTTCAAGAAATGGCAGATCTATTCACTCTATCAATAACCGAGCCGGATCTGGTGTATCATAGGGGATTTGCCTTTTCTATTGATTCCTACGGGTTGGATCAAAAAAAATTCTTGAATGAGGTATTCAACTCCAGAGATGAATCGAAAAAGAAATCTTTATTGGTTCTACCTCCTCTTTTTTATGAAGAGAATGAATCTTTTTATCGAAGGATCAGAAAAAAATCGGTCCGGATCCACTGCGGGAATGATTTGGAAGATCCAAAACTAAAAACAGCGGTATTTGCTAGCAACAACATAATGGAGGCAGTCAATCAATATAGATTGATCCGAAATCTGATTCAAATCCAATATAGCACCTACGGGTACATAAGAAATGTATCGAATCGATTCTTTTTAATGAATAGATCCGATCGCAACTTCGAATATGGAATTCAAAGGGATCAAATAGGAAATGATACTCTGAATCATATAACTGTAATGAAATATACGATCAACCAACATTTATCGAATTTGAAAAAGAGTCAGAAGAAATGGTTTGATCCTCTTATTTCTCGAACCGAGAGATCCATGAATCGGGATCCTGATGCATATAGATACAAATGGTCCAATGGGAGCAAGAATTTCCAGGAACATTTGGAAGATTTCGTTTCTGAACAGAAGAAGCGTTTTCAAGTAGTGTTCGATCGATTCCGTATTAATCAATATTCGATTGATTGGTCCGAGGCTATCGACAAACAAGATTTGTCTAAGTCACTTTGTTTCTTTTTGTCCAAGTCACTTCTCTTTTTGT